ATCTACGTTCCCAATGTGCCTATGATGTAGCACCAGGCGGACTGTTAGCCAGTGTGTATCATCTTACGAGAATAGAGTATGGTGTAGATCAACCGGAAGAAGTATGTATAAAAGTATTTGCTCCAAGGAGTAACCCTAGAATTCCGTCTGTTTTCTGGGTTTGGAAAAGTGCGGATTTTCAAGAACGAGAATCTTATGACATGTTGGGAATCTCTTATGAGAATCATCCACGACTGAAACGTATCTTAATGCCCGAAAGTTGGATAGGGTGGCCTTTACGTAAGGATTACATTGCCCCCAATTTTTATGAAATACAAGACGCTCATTGAATGATAAGAAACTAATTACAACTTCGAATATTCAAGGAATATTTGTACATTCTCTTCTAGCTCAAACAGAGGAATTGAGGGCTCATTCGTATTCTTATGGATAGGCTAATAAATAAAAAGAAATAAAAGACAATACATCATTGAGATTCTCTATTTTTGAAGAGACTTTTTTATTTTATTCTCGGACGAGCCGAGACAATAGGATGAACAACAAGGGTTCTGTACCGTGAACTTTGTATCGCGCACATCACTTAGACGAACTCTAGAGAGTCACATAGAAGGGAATGAAGAAATGGAATATGAAAGAGAATACAAAGAAATAAATGAAAGGGGATCGGATTCTATTTGTACTGTAGCTGAGATGAGTCTTGGTTATTTCTATCCTTGAACTCCTCTAGACCAGACTTTTGGTTGGGCCTTTCAACCAACTATTTTAATCTTTTAATTAAATATGTATGAAGTATTAACATTCTTTTTGAATGTGAGGAGCCACGGCGTGAACAAATAAAAAAGAAGAGGAAAGATAATCCAATTTTTTCTTTTACTACATTATAATAATAATAGACTCTTTGCTCATCTAAAAAATATAAAATAAATACAAAATAGAAAAAAAAAAAGAGAGGGTTTACTTCTAGATACCTAGCTAGATAAGTATGTATTATGTCGATCCATATCAATTAATTTGTAGAGTAGATACTCATACAAATTAATCATATGCCAGGAACCAGATTTGAACTGGTGACACGAGGATTTTCAGTCCTCTGCTCTACCAACTGAGCTATCCCGACCATTACCGACGCATTATCCTCATAATACTAGATAACTTGGGTCTATGTCAATTAAAAATGAAAACAAAAAAACGAAAAAGTATTAAATTAAAAGTCTCGAACGGGAATTTCTTGGATCTTCAAAAGGAAGACTTTGGAAATTTCCATATGAGTAATCATATGGATTATGAATCATTCAAATAGGTATTCCTTGCTCAAGAGTGTTGATTTGTACGTATATCATATATATATCACACTATATCACAAGACTTGTGATAAGAGAACAAAATTCTGCTAGGATACGGTTGTAAAATGGAAAAGAGTAGGATGAATGAGAAACATAAGGAACTTTGAACCACTAACAAAAAGGGTAGGATAAAATAAATAGATAGCAAACGGGCTTTTTGGGGTTGGGGATAGAGGGACTTGAACCCTCACGATTTTTAAAGTCGACGGATTTTCCTCTTACTATAAATTTCATTGTTGTCGGTATTGATATTGACATGTAGAACGGGACTCTATCTTTATTCTCGTCCGATTAATCAGTTTTTCAAAAGATTTATCAGACTATGGCGTGAATGATTTGATTAATTAATATTCTATTCGATTCTTTCTTCAACTTGGAATCGATTCACAACAATTCTTTTTTTTTTCATATAAATTGATTTTGTATATAAATAAAAAAAGAATACGGGTTTGGGTCGTCTTTTTTGAAATAGTTTTTCATTAGTATACCTATTTTCATTAGTATACCTATTTATTTTATATAGGTATATCTTGTTCTATAGGTATATCTTGCATCCTTTCTGGAGTTTCGATATAAGGATTCCTTTACCAACAGTCAACCCCATTTGTTAGAATAGCTTCCATTGAGTCTCTGCACCTATCCTTTTTTATTATTCTCGCTTGCTGAACCTTTGTTTATTTTCCTAAAATAATAGGATTTGGCTCAGGATTGCCCATTTTTCATTCCAGGGTTTCTCTGAATTTGAAAGTTCTCACTTAGTAGGTTTCCATACCAAGGCTCAATCCAATCCAATTAAGTCCGTAGCGTCTACCAATTTCGCCATATCCCCAAGGGTCTTTACCTATTTTATTTCTTGTTTGGTTATCTTCTTTCGTCTCTATCGGAGACCCGTATTTATTTGGTCTAATCAGAAAATATTTTCTCATTTCTGTATTCGCAATTCAATATAGATGGACATTCCATAACATATATATGCCCCTCTTACTCTCAGTTTTCTCAGGCAATTTGGTGGAATACTCGAACGGTCGATTCTTTTTTTTTCGTCTTAGCTTACGCCTTTATGAATGAAAACAAAAGAAAGGAGTCTCTCATTATGATCTGGATTTCATTTCTATGGGTTGCATCTTTTCTTTTTTCTTTAATTTCATTTTTATTTC